AGTATGCCGTTCGCGATACATAAAATACTCAGCCAGGGCTGCTCCCGTATAAGGGGCGAGGTATTGTAATGTAGCAGGTGAATCCGCCATTTCAGCTACTACAATAGTGTATTCCATGGCCCCCTCTTCATGGAAAGTAGTTACTACTTGAGCCACGGAGGATGCTCTTTGACCGATAGCTACATAAACACATATTACATCTTGCCCTTTTTGATTGAGAATTGTATCTGTGGCTACTGCTGTTTTGCCAGTCTGTCTGTCCCCAATAATTAACTCTCGCTGACCGCGCCCTATGGGGATCATCGAATCGATAGCAATAAGCCCTGTTTGAAGGGGTTCATATACGGAACGCCTGGAAATTATACCCGGAGCAGGAGATTCAATTAAGCGAGATTCCGAAGCTACAATTTCGCCTCTCCCATCAATAGGTTTAGCCAGAGCATTTATAACACGACCCAAGTAAGCCTCGCTCACGGGTATCTGAGCAATTCTTCCTGTTGCTTTTACAAAACTTCCCTCTTGTATCATCAACCCATCGCCCATTAATACAATCCCAACATTTTTGGATTCCAAATTCAGAGCAATACCCCTAGTCCCTTCTGCAAATTCGACTAATTCACCTGACATTATTCCACCAAGACCTATAATACGAGCAATCCCATCCCCCACTTGAATTACGCGACCGATATTCTCAATCCCTACTTTCCTATTATATTGTTCAATACGTTCGCGGAGAATTTTATGAATTTCGTCGACTCGAAGGGTTGCCATTAGTGTTTCTTGACTCTTTTTTTCGGAAGCAAGGGGAAAAATAATGCCTAAATTCTAAACGAAAGTAGAAGTTCAAGGTCTAATTAATTTAATTATTTCTTCGATTCTATGGCCCCTAGAATGCCAATATTAGCACGAATCGTACGGAAATGTAACTCGGTATTCAAACAACTATTCAGAGTTCCTAGAGCTCCTTGTACGGCCTGTTGGAAAACCCGTTGTCGGACCTGATTCATCGCCCTTTGTTTTTCAAAATAAAGGATTTCATTTTTAGACTTTTCTAATTGTTCCAAACTAATAGAAGTAGCATTAATCAAATTTGCTTTTTCTCGTTCTATCTCAGAGTATCCATTCATTCGATACTCATCCGCTTCTAGTTCGACTTTCTGTAATCGAACCCGAGCTTTTTCGAGCTGCTCAATGGTCCCTCTACGCAATTCTTCCGAATTTCGAATAGTACTCAAGATTCTCTGTTTTCGATTATCTAATAAATCTTTTAATGAAAGTAGATTATCTTGCTATTAAGTTTACAATTTTTATGATCTCTTCCCGAACCAAACATGAATCTTTCGATTCATTTGGCTCTCACGCTCCTTTTTTTTCTTTTTTTGCTATGGCTATTTCCATATCTTTTTTTTTATGTAATGAGCCTATCCTCTATCTTCTCTTTTCTGTTTATATTTCAATATACCGAAACCCATATTAAGAATATAAGACTAGATAAATATTAAGAGGACTCTTCCGCCTAGATAAAAATCTATCATGGTCAGCAAAGTTGTTTCTTTATTTGTATTTGCCCTTTAGTTAATAATTTCAATTTCATTAAGAAAAACTAACTAAATAAATGGAAAATGAAAATTGATAGAATTCTTTTTTTTTCTTCAAATCCAAAAAATTTCTCTTTTTTTTATTTTATACATAGGTCGTCGATTCGGCATTGGATAAAAAAGGGCAGGGTGCCCTTCTAGTAAATAGTTCAAACCATTTTATCGATATGAGTGTTTTATATCAGATAAATTCTACATTAGCTATTTCCCGTTTAAAGCATTTCGGTACTAATACTAATATAGTTGTAGAAAGAGTACCCCTTTTTGCCTGGACTTCAAGCAGTTTAGCTTTAACCGTGTTAATGGTCTCACATTATTGGTCTATAGAGAATCAAAGTTGATTTACCAATGAGTCGCGAAATGCTATGGTTCTTCCATATGATTTCTGAATTTATTCAGAAGTAATTCGTCGAGATCGTGCACCTTTTTCTTATTTATCCAAAAAATACTAAAAAATATTTTAAAGTGCAGCCGGATAGATCCAATCTATTCTTGAAATAGACAACTCGCACACACTCCCTTTCCAAAAAAAATCAATACACCAACCACTACAGTTAGATTTATTAGATTTGTTGCTAAAATATCGGTATTAAGCCCGAAACTCCCAGCGGATGGCCAGTGAGCTAAAAAAACGAAAGAATGGGTTACATTTTTCATATGCTCTCCTCTTATAGATAGGACGAACAAAGAGCAAAGTTTTTCGATCACTTACTTCGCTCGCCCTTTTTTGATCGGTTTTTTTAATGTAATTTTTTTTAATGCAAATAGATTCAATCTAATAATTTCTTTTAGATTAAGTCTTAGGTCTCGTTTGACCTGTGAAAGACTCCTTTGTTGAAATGTTCCAAAAATTCCTAAAATAAAAGGAAAAAGACTTTCCACTGTCCTAAACTAAGGACGGGAAGGAAGAAGGCGAGCATATCCTCTAAATTGATCATCCTCAAATCAGCCCTTCCTGGGGTGGGGTATTGTCTGTCCCGATAAATAGGTAATTCCAGGAGTAATAAATAGGAGTAAAGTATTGATATAATTGGAATTGCAGAAGCAAATACCAATTTACTAAAAAAAGAAAAAAGTATCTAATCTAAAGGACTCATTTTCTTTTTTAGGATTAAACAAAAGGGTTCGCAAATAAAAGCGCTAGTGCCACAACTAGTCCATAAATTGTTAAAGCTTCCATAAAAGCTAGACTAAGCAATAAAGTACCTCGTATTTTACCTTCTGCTTCTGGCTGTCTCGCAATACCTTCTACAGCTTGTCCTGCAGCAGTACCTTGACCAACTCCAGGCCCAATAGAAGCAAGCCCTACGGCCAATCCAGCAGCAATAACGGAAGCAGCAGCAATTAGTGGATTCATGGTGAGTTCCTCGTGTAAAAAAAAAAAAGAAATGGTTAAGGATACAATCAACCAAGAAATTCTTACTTCTAAGCTCTATTGGGGAGAAGTAACTAAAAAGTACAAATTGAAATGATAATCTGAATTGTCCGAACTACTTCGAGATCTCATTTTTAGTTTCTAATCATTAGAGGTTTGTGTAAATCCATATGATTCTCATTATTCTATTTCTCTTTCTTTCCAACCAACCACTCTTTCATTCCATTCTTCTTTCTTTACTCTTCGATATCCTTGAGTTCCTATTTTTTCCCCTATCATCTAATCCATAATAAAAGACGAAATAGAGGAAGAACCCCTATTGAAATCGACCTAATCCAAATCCAATAGGAATTAAATCAAGATATACAATTGATAACAATATGCTGCATAGAACTGGATATGGAATCCAATTCCATATAGAGGGAATTCGATATATCGGATTAGATAATGAATCTAACTTAGGAATATATAATATCCCATATACATTTGTTTCTTCTATTTTGCGTATTTTCTCATTTTCTATTGATGAATTGGATTCTAAAATCATTCCTTAAAAACCCGCACAAAAGATGACTGGACTTATAGACATTAAGGATATAGATCTAGCCTGACTCCGCCCCCCTTAATGCATATATACTTTGACAATTCCGTAATATAGTCTATTCTCTCTCCTACAACTCTAGGTTGTATATTCATACGCATTTCTAACTATTTAGTTTTCCAACCAAGCGGATTATCTGGAACCATGCATGAATTGAGCTAAGCTAAAAAAAAAGACTATTTTGAAAACTAGTCAATTCAATGATGACCTTCCATGGATTCACCTATATAGGCTGCGGCTAACGTTGCAAAAATAAGAGCTTGAATACCGCTTGTAAATAATCCAAGAAACATGACCGGTATAGGGACTACTAAGGGGACTAAAGAAACAAGAACAACAACGACTAATTCATCCGCCAATATATTCCCGAAAAGTCGAAAACTAAGCGATAATGGTTTTGTGAAATCTTCTAGGATGTTAATTGGTAAAAGAATTGGAGTTGGTTTAATATATTTCTCGAAATAACTCAATCCTTTTTTGCTAAGACCCGCATAAAAATATGCCGCTGATGTGAGTAAAGCTAAAGCAACAGTAGTATTTATATCATTCGTGGGTGCTGCTAATTCCCCATGGGGTAACTGTATAATTTTCCAAGGTAAAAGAGCACCCGACCAATTCGAAACAAAAATAAAAAGGAACATAGTTCCAATAAAGGGAACCCAGGGACCATATTCTTCTCCAATCTGAGTTTTGCTCAAGTCTCGAATAAACTCAAGCACATATTCGAAGAAATTCTGACCGTCGGTCGGGATGGTTTGTGGATTCCGAACAGCTATGATAACTGAACCTAGCAAGATAGTAATTACGACCCAAGAAGTGATGAGTACTTGGGCATGAATTTGGAAACCTCCTATTTGCCAATAGAAGTGTTGGCCTACTTCTACACCCGATATATCATATAACCCCTTGAGTGTTTTAACGGAACATGGTATAATATTCATATTGTCCTCTGATAAAAATTGAACTTCAAAAAAGGAATTCTTTTGATTCAACCATCTCTTTCTCAACTCAGCAACTTGAAGTATTAATCTTATATTTAGGATACCAAGAAATCACATCAGATGATAATATATATCAATACCCTCTAATATATATCAATATTCCCCTTCTTTTATCTATGCAAAACAAAAAAGAATAGTAAGTGATCCCATAAATCTACGCAGTTACCCAAGAATGAACTATTCTTCTTAATCAACGATTTCTTATATAGAGAGAACGGCCCTCACAAATTGCAAATACTAATTTGTTAAGAATCAATCGAATTGAAGTCATAGTGTCATCGTTGGCTGGAATCGATATATTTGCAAGATCTGGGTCACAATTTGTATCGACTAAAGAAATAGTAGGAATCCCCAAAATGGCACATTCCCGAAGAGCTATATACTCTTTTTGCTGATCAAGGACGATCACAATGTCCGGCAACCTCGTCATATATTTGATCCCGCCGAGATATCTTTGCAAGGTAGATAATTTTCTCTTCAAGATTGCCACATCTCTTTTTGGGAGATGGTGGAATTTTCCCATCTTTTCTTCTGCTCTTAAGTCTCTAAATTGAGAAAGTCTAGTTTTCGTAATCGACCAATTCGTTAACATACCACTGAACCACTTTTTATTAACATAATGACAACGAGCCCTTATTGCAGCTGATGCTACTAAATCCGCTGCTCTTTTTTTGGTACCAACAATTAAAAAGCTTTTTCCCTGACTTGCTGCATCAAAAACTAAATCACAAGCTTCTGATAAAAAACGAGCCGTTCTAGCGAGATTTGTAATATGAGTACCTTTACGCTTTGCCGAGATGTAAGGGGCCATTTTAGGATTCCATTTCTTAATACCATGACCAAAATGAACTCCCGCTTCTATCATCTCTTTCAAATTGATGTTCCAATATCTTCTTGTCATTTTTTCCACACTTCCTTTTGATTTTTTCTTTTTTTTTCATCCTACCATTCCATTACGGAATTTATTTCTTTTTTTTTTTGAAAATTAAGAAAGAGCCGAAATAGCTTGAAATAAATAATAATTGTTCCGATGTAACCTTCCACTGAGAATTGGCTATTGATACATGGTATAAACGTAACCTTAATGAATTAACTGACTTCTTTTACTTATTAAAATAAAATAAAAATCTAAAATCTGACCTGTTAGTGTTCTAAGGTCAAAAGTCTAGTTTAAATAAAAAAATCTGCTTTATGTATCCTTAAATCGTATAAATGGGGGTTCTGATGTCTCATAGAAATTGTTTGTTACATCAGAATCAGAAGAAACTAATTCTGTATGGAGAAACAAAATATCTCTCATTTCCGACGCGAATAGATTTTTTTTTTGAATTTCGAAATAAAGGTTCTTGTCTTGTGGGGAATGATGCACAAATTTTTGGAATCCGGTACCAACAGGTATAATCCCCCCCAGAACTACGTTTTCTTTCAGGCCTTTCAACCAATCAATACGACCTCGTAGGGCAGCTTTTGCTAAAACTCGAGCAGTTTCTTGAAAACTTGCTTCAGATATGAAACTTTGGGTATTCAGGGAAGCCCTTGTTATTCCCAATAAGATTGCCCGATAATAGACCGATTCATCCAAAGCTCGTCCTGCTCGTTCTGCTCGTAATAGTCCGATTAATTCCCCAGGTGAAAAAACATTAGACATTCCATCTTCGGAAACCCGCACTTTTGATGTTACTTGGCGTATAATAATCTCTATATGTCTATTATGGATCTGTACCCCTTGGGATCGATAAACCTTTTGGATCTTATTAACCAAAGAGATACGACTTTGGGCTATGGTTAGCTCAGCTCCAATCAAGAATCCCCAGGGGACCCCAAGAATTCTTGGTATACGCTCATTCCAATCCTCAATTCTCCTTTCGAGATTCGGCGATAGTGAATCAATTGAACGCGCTTCAAAGATTTGTTCTACTTTTGGAAGACCTTGCGTTATGTCACTAGATCTCGATTTTTCATATATAAACGTAACTAACCTATCTCCTTTGTAAAGGATTTCTCCATAATGACCATGAACAGTTGCTCCTGTAGTGGCCAAATAAGGCTTAGCTGCTCTTATAACAAAGGAATCAATATTAACAATGAAAATTTGACCAGATTTTTTTATGTGCGATTTAAATAGACATACATTTTCGCAAATAAATTGTCCAAGGTGAATTATTGCCGATGTCTCCTCCCAAGAATCATGATGGAGAAAGTGCCAATTCAAATGGAATGGATCCAACATGATGTTACTATCGAAATTCGAAATCCTTTGATTTTCATCTATTAAAGAGTATTTAAGCCCTTGAAGTACTTGGAGGGTTTGTTTCAAATTGTCAAGGAACAAATATTTTTTTAACAGGATCTGATTATGCGTTAGTAAATAGTAAGATGAAGAAAAATTCGATATACTAGGTACAATAGCGGCTAAGGGCCCAAAAATATCTCGAATAGGAATTCTAGGATTCGATTCTTTTACCGCATTGGGATATTTCGAATTCTTGAATAAACCAATTCGAGAACAGTTGGATGCCGACAAAATCATCAAAGATTGGTATTCTTTATTTCGATTCAACAAGGTGCCAATAGCTTCTTGATGTTGGCTAAGTGATTGAATCTTCGCCTTGGAATAAAAGGAATTGGTGCGATCTAACCTATTATTGGGAATCGGTCCTGCACTTGTCCTATCATACCTTCTTCGTGTATACGAAATAGTGGACTTGACTAACTCAATTCTTAGGAAATCGCGAATCAGATCATTTGCTCTTACCTCAACAAGGGAAGCACGAGCCTCCTCTTTTTCTTCTTGTTCCCAATTCACTACTAAGCAAGTTCGAACAAATTGACTATTCGTATGATAAATTCTTTGAGTTAACTTGCTATTTTCATGAGAAATAAAATTGACAAGTCGAAGTTGGAAATTATCCTCTTCTTGCAAGAGATCTTGCGGGAAAAGTGTTGCTAAATTTCTCCCTTCGTCCATTTCATATGCGACTGCAGGTCGAACCGAAACAAAATACTTTTCCTTGCTCTTGAGAATTTTTTTCCGTTGAACATAGACCCAATTTTTCCTTTTTTTTGATTCCTTAGAATCTTTCTTTTCTCTTTCTGGTGGTATCAAACTACCACCTAATATCTTATCCGCCTCTTCAGGAAAATGCATATCTCCGGAAAAGATTTTGAGTTCCGTATGGCTTTTTTTTCTCTTCACTCGGACCAATCCACCTAGTCGACTTCTTGTATTTTTTGTGAGTTGTGTATCCACTCCAATGATACTATTATCAAGTACCTTTAGGGATGAGGATCTCGGCAAGATATGCAGTTCTTGAAGAATGAAAAAAAACCGATCTAGTTCTTTTTGGTATTTTAGACTAAATTCTTTTGTTCCTCGATGCTCAATCAAACCCTCTTTTTTTAAGATGGAATCTTCCTCTGGGCTCCCGTATTCGTCCTCTGAGTCTTCTTCTGAGTCTTCCTCTAAAGTCCCATATTCGTCCTCTGAGCCTTCCTCCGGGCTCCCATATTCGTCCTCTGAGTCTTCCTCTAGAGTTCCATATTCGTCCTCTCGGGTTCTATATTCGTTCTCTGGGCTCCCATATTCGTCTTCTGAGTCTTTCTCTCCAGTCCTATATTCATCCTCTAGGATCCCATATTCGTCTTCTAGGGCTTCATATTCGTCCTCTAGGATCCCATATTCATCTTCTAGGGTTTCATATTCGTCCTCTCGAGTCCTATATTCGTCTTCTAGGGTTTCATATTCTTCCTCTCGGGTCCTATATTCGTTCTCTGGGCTCCCATATTCGTCCTCTGAGTCTTCCTCTCGAGTCCTATATTCGTCCTCTAGGGTCCTATATCTAAATTTAACAATTCCTGAACCCTTTTTATCTTTTCTGTATCGTGGATCGTCAAAATAAGCAAAAATAGTATTTCTACGTAAAACACCCATAAAGGGTATTTCAATCGAAATCCCCAAACAGGATATTAGTTCTTTCTCTTGTTCTTGATGATATTGTAATGGAATGACGAACCCATTTCTTCGCTTTTTCGCCAACAAATCCGAATTATCTTGAAGAATAGAAGGATAGACAAAATTCCAATGGCCATTGGACATGATTCGATCCGGCGTTGAATAATCAAGAATTTCCCTATCTTTTTTACCAAAAGTATCCAACAGTCTATGTCTTACTTGATCATTAGCCATTGAGAGGTCAAAGAGATATCTTCCGTCAACAGAAAAAGAATAAGTATTCATTTGATCTTGATCCTTGTGGAGCGAAAAAGACGCTATACTGGATCTGCACATACTTACTGACAATATCCATAAATGGCTTGTTTTTGGTAATCGACGAAGATTACCATATTGATATTCGGGCGCATGGTAAACATCAGTACTCCAGTGCATTTCCCCGTCTGATTCGGAATAAATATGCTTTTGTACTTTTTCTTTAAAATGCAAAGTGGACGTTCCGGCACGAATCTCCGCAATTACTTGTTCGGATTCTACATACTGATCATTTTGCACTAGAATCAAGCTTTTTGAGGGAATATTCACACTATATAGAATATCCTGACTCTGAATAGTTACATGCAAGTCTATATAACATAGAAAAGCAGGCTGCCCATGACGGGTACGTGTGGGGTGAACCAAATCTTCATTGAATTGGATTTTTCCATTCGAAGGGGATCGTACAAGGTCGGCAGTACCCCCTGTGAATACTCCGCCAGTATGAAAAGTTCTTAATGTTAGTTGAGTCCCTGGCTCCCCAATTGATTGACCTGCAATAATACCTACGGCTTCCCCCAATTCGACCAGATCGCCATGAGTGGGACTCCGACCATAACATAATTGACAGATCCAAGATGTGCTCCGGCAAGTAAAGGGGGTTCTAATATATATTGGTTGTGCTCGAAATGGTTGTGCTCGAAAGGCAGTTATGAATCGATTGACTAATCCAATTCCAATATCTTGATTTCGAGCGGCAATGCATCGTGAACCAATATATATATCGTCTGCTAATACACGACCAATTAGTGTTTGGACAAAAAGTTTTTCCGTCATCCCATTTTGAGGACTCAAAGAAATACCTTGGATAGTACCACAATCTCTTCTACGCACAATAATATGTTGAACTACTTCAACAAGTCTACGTGTAAGATATCCAGCATCCGCTGTTCGTACAGCAGTATCTACAACCCCTTTGCGGGCTCCGTAGCAGGAAATTATATATTCTGTCAAAGAAAGTCCCTCGCGTAAATTGCTTTGAATAGGTAAATCAATCATTTGTCCTTGAGGATCCGCCATTAATCCTCTCATACCTACTAATTGGTGTACCTGAGATGCATTTCCTCTGGCTCCTGAAAAAGACATTAGATAGACTGGATTAGAAGGATCCGTTATCCGAAAATTCGAATTCATTTCTTGTTTCAAATATTCACTTGTAGCATACCATATCTCAACGGATTGGCGTAATTTTTCTACCGCGTGTACAGCCCCATAATAATAGTGTTTCTCCAAAAGAAAACTCTGTTGTTCCGCGTCTTGCACTAACCATCCCTTAGATGGTATTGTTAAAAGATCCTCGATTCCTAATGAAATCGATGTAGTAGTGGCTTGATGAAAGCCCAGAGTCTTTATTTGATCCAGTATATGGGATGTATATCCCATTCCGAAATGATCTATTAATCTGCTAATAAGTCGTTTCATAGCAGTTCCGTCTATCTCTTTATTATGAAAGACCAGATTGGCCCGTTCCGCCATACATAAGTACCCCCTTTTTCGGCTGAGTAGGATTCGACAATTGCTGAGTAGGATTCGACAATGGGCCTGAGTCAGTGATTCGAAAATTTAATTAACTTCCTTTCCTTAATCTCAATCTGGATTCGCGCGGCAAAAATGATGATACTAGCGAAATCGGAATGCCCCCCGAAAGGGAGGGGCATCGCCGAATCTAACTTCCTTGTTTAGATAGTGTATGAATAGGCCTGACTAAATCCTTGTATGGCTTCCTCTATTTCTCTATAAAAAGAAATATGACCAAGAGTGCTTCGAATGTATATAGAACGGATTTCTTTTTTTCTATTTCCCACTATTAGATAGTGGGCATAAATCTCATGATAAGTCCCCAAAGATTCATATTGAACTTCAATCGGAACTTCTCTTGACCCAATGACGCGTTGATCTAGTTTCCATCGGAGCCACAAGGGACTGTCTAAACTGATTAGTTTCTGTCTATAAGCTCCCAGTGCATCATAGGAATTAGAAAAATGGGGTTCTTTATCTTTTGTATACTTATAATTATTATTATTGTAGTTTACTTTTTGATTTGGATAGTTTGCGCAACTATTATATCTATTTGCACAAATACCCCGACGGTTTCCAATCGTTAATACATAAAGTCCGATAAGCATGTCTTGGGTCGGTACGCAAATAGGATCCCCAATAGCGGGAGATAGGAGATTCATATGAGAAAACATAAGTAAACGGGCTTCCGCCTGAGCTTCCAAGGATAAAGGTAGATGAACAGCCATTTGATCCCCATCAAAGTCCGCATTGAAACCCTTACACACTAATGGGTGTAAACAAATAGTACGCCCCTCCACTAAAGTAGGTTGGAAGGCCTGTATGCCTAATCTATGCAGGGTAGGTGCTCTATTCAACAGTACAGGATGTCCCCGCATAACTTCTTGAAGTATTTCCCATACAATGGGTTCCTTTTCCCAAATTTTCCTTTTAGCAATCCTGACATTAGAAGTAGCGCGTTTCGTGATTAAATCGCGAATTACAAATAGCTGAAAAAGCTTTATTGCTATCTCTAGAGGTAATCCACATTGATGTAATGAAAGCGAAGGACCCACAACAATGACAGAACGCCCCGAGTAATCGACCCGTTTTCCAAGCAGAGTCTCGCGAAACCTTCCCTCTTTACCTTCAATTACATCTGAAAGTGATTTGTATACTTTATTGTGACCATCCCTCGTTGGTTGCCCGCGGGACCCACTATCAAGAAGTGTATCCACGGCTTCTTGTACCAATTTTTCCTGGCACATTACTAAATCTGCTGGCGCTAATTCACTTCTTTTTAATAGATAGGCAAGGTTGTTGTTCCGACGAATAACTCTCTTATAAAGTTCATTAATATCCGAAGTCACTACTTTATCCCCAGACCTATAAACAATGGGTCTCAATTCGGGAGGAAGAACTGGTAATAAGCACAAAACCATCCATTCTGGTTCTACATTTGTTTGAATAAAATGTTTCGCCAATTGCATGCGTCTAATCAAAAAAACTTTTCTTATTCGTCTTTTTCTATCTTCCCATTCATCTCCACTATACCCCTCGTCTTCTAATTCCTTCCATTCGACCAAGGAATTCTCTATAATAATTCGCAAATCCAAATCTGCTAATTGTTCTCTAATAGCACCTGCTCCTGTCGCAATTTCCCGATTTCGAAATGTTGCAAAGCCTGGGGTAGAAAAAAAGGGAGAAATGCTGTGGTTACAGGATGCAATTTCATCTTCGAATAAACCTCGTAATCGTAAGAAAGTAGGTTTTTTAGCGCTGGGCCTAGCAAAAGAGAAATCGCCGTATACTAGGCCCTCCAATTTCTTAAGGGGTTTATCTAAAAGGTTCGCGATATAACTAGGAAGACCTTTCAAATACCACACATGAGTCGCGGGACATGCGAGTTTGATGTATCCCATTTGATATCTTCGTATCCGAGAATCAACAAATTCTACCCCGCATTTTTGGCAAAATCTTTCCTCTTCGTTTTCAGCTCCGCTCGCTCGAGAATTTCCACAAGCACAAATTCCGCTTTTTATGGGTCCAAAGATTCTTTCGCAAAACAATCCATCTTTTTCTGGTTTATCGGTTTTATAATGAAAAGTAGAGGGCCTTGTGACTTCGCCAACGACTTCCCCATTAGGTAGGTTTTTGTTAGCCCAAGCCTTTATTTGTTGAGGGGAAACGAGTCCAATTTGAAGTTGTTGATGTTTATATTGGTCAATCATAAATAAGAAAAGAATTTATATTTATTCCGATCAAACTTCCTCCCTATTAACCTGGAAGTTCTTCTCAGATACAAGGAAATGATTCAGTTCTAGAGCCAAAGATCGTAGTTCTCGAACGAGCACTCGAAAAGATTCTGGAGGATACTCGTGATTAGGTACTCTTTTTCCCCAGATCGTAGCATTAAGTATTTCTTGGCGAGCTATAAGATGATCAGATTTATAAGTAAGTATCTCTTGTAAAATATGAGCAACACCAAATCCTTCTAAAGCCCAAACTTCCATTTCTCCTACTCGTTGTCCCCCTTGCTTGGCTCTTCCTCTAACGGGTTGTTGTGTAACAAGTGAGTAGGGCCCAGTAGAACGTCCATGGATTTTCTCATCAACTTGATGAATTAATTTTAAGATATAGGACTTCCCTATTAGAACAGGTTGTTCGAAGGGGTCTCCTGTTCTTCCATCAAATATTCTGCTTTTTCCCGGGTACTCGGGTTCAAATACCCATGGATTTTTTGTTTGTTTACTGGCTTCATATAATTCTGAAAACACAAGTTTTCTTGAAGCCTCTTGCTCATATCTCTCATCAAAGGGTGCTATTCTATAATGTTTCTTTAGCAGATCCCCGGCTAATCCGAGCGAGCTTTCAAATATTTGTCCCACATTCATTCGTGAGGGTACTCCTAAGGGATTGAAGACCATATCAACAGGTGTTCCATCTTGCAAATAGGGCATATCTTGCCTGGGCAAAATTTTGGAAATGATCCCCTTATTCCCGTGTCTTCCGGCTACTTTATCCCCAACTTTGATTTCGCGTTTCTGTAAAATATATACACGAACCATTATGTCTAGGGGGTCCCTCTGGATCCATTTCACATCGATAACGCGCCCTCTTCCACCTATAGGTAGTTTGAGAGAAGTTTCTTTTGAAGTGGATACCTCAAGGCCAAATATGGCCCGTAATAACCCAGCTTCCGCGATATACGACGATTCGCTCGCTATCTGAGGCGTTAATTTACCTACTAAAATATCGCCAGTTTCTACCCAGGATCCCAACCTAACAACTCCATTTCTGTCCAAATTGCGGAGTAAATGTTCTTCTAGATGTGGTATTTCTTTAGTAATTTTTTCAGCGGAGCCTTGGCTTGTCGTATCCGTCTGAATTTCATATTTTCGGATGTGAAAAGAAGTATAAATATCCTCATATACCAAACGTTCGCTAATTAGTACTGCGTCTTCAAAATTGTAACCTTCCCATGGCATATAAGCTACTAATACGTTTTTTCCTAAAGCAAGTTCCCCACCAACTGTAGCAGCTCCCTCCGCTAAAATTTGTCCTTTTTTAATGGATTTACCCCGCAGAACCCGAGGTTTTTGGTGCATACAAGTATTTTTGTTAGAGCGCCGATGGGTAACTAAAGGAATACTTATAGTCTTCCCACTACTTGATAAAAGGATCTTGTGACTATCAGTAGAAATGATCTTTCCCTCGCGTTCGGCTATAACGGAAACCCTCGAATCTAGAGCTGTTTGGCGTTCCAATCCAGTTCCAACAATGCACTTCTCGGACCGAGAAAGCGGAACTGCTTGGCGCTGCATATTAGAACTCATTAAAGCCCGATTCGCATCATTATGCTCAATAAAAGGAATGAGAGAACCTCCAATAGAAAAATATTGGAAAGGAAAAATACTTCTAACATGAATCTGTTCCCATGCAATAGTCAGGAATTCTTGACGGTATCTAGCTGGAACAACCTGTTCTTCCTGAATACCCTGATTCAAGGACAAAGAATTTCCTGCTGCTATCATATAATATTCATCTCTATTTGGTGATAAATAAACCACCTGTCTCTCTTTTTTTTCTTTTGCTTTCTCAGATATTTCATAAAAGGGACTCTCTATGGACCCCCACCAGTGGTCAATTCTCGCATGAATAGCTAAGGATCCAGTAAGTCCAACATTGATTCCTTCGGACGTGTCAATTGGACAAATACGCCCATAGTGACTCGGATGAATATCTCGGCTCCGAAAACTTGCAGTTCTCCCCGTCAATCCTCCAGGACCCAAACAACTCACTTTTCGCCCATGAACAGTTTGTGTCAATGGATTGGTTTGATCAAAAACTTGAGATAAGGGGTATGTGCCAAAAAAGGTCTCATAAGTAGTTATTAATAAAATCGAAGTTGAAGTTGGAGTTACCAAAGTTTGTGGAGTCGGTTTCGATTGACGTATGAATACTCTACGGATAGTTTTTTGAACCGCATGTTGTAAACGACCAAGAGCCAGTCCGAATTGATCTTGTAACAGATCCGCAACCGAACGAATACGTTTATTTTTCAAGTGATTCATATCGTCATCGTCAAGTATACCCGTTCCAAATTTCATTCCAATCAAATGATCCGTAGCGGCCAATACATCTCGTGGTAACAAGAATGTATTGTTCTGAGGTATATCAAGATTCAGTCTCCGATTCATATTTCGTCGACCAATCCTTCCTAATTCACATTTTTGTTGAAAAAATTTCTTTTGTAATTCCTCACATAAGGACTCCGAAAATACCAGGTCCCCACCTACACAAGCAAATTGTTGATAAAACTCCAAAATAGCTTTTTCTTTTGACTCAATCCTCTTCTTCTCCTTAGCATTCGGGAAAGATAAGAAAATTTCAGGGTAGGAAACATTATCTAGAATTTCTTTTAGATTCGAACCCATAGCTGATGATAGAACTAGAATAGATATCTTTTGTTTTCTACTCACGCGAGCCCATATCCTTTCTTTTTTATCAATTGCTAATTCCGATCTTCCTCCCCAATCTGATATTATAGTCCCAGTGTAGATAGAAATTCCCTTATGGTCTAATTCCGAGCGGTAGTAAATACCAGGACTTAGCAATATTTGATTGATCACAATTCGGTATATTCCATTTATTATAAAGGTTCCTAAGGAATTCATTATAGGAATGTTTCCAATAGAAATGGTTTGCTTTTGCACATCGAAACCAAAAATTAATCTCGCAGATACATATAATTCGGAAGAATAGGTGAGTGATTCATACACAGCATCCCTTTCTTTTATCGAGGGTTCTAGCAATTGATATCCTTTCGCAAATAATTGAAATGCAATTTCGTGATCTGGATCTTTAATTGTTGGAAACTTCTCAAGTTCTTCTGCCAAGCCTTGATTAATGAACCTACAAAATCCCTCGAATTGGATCTGACTAAATCCGGGTATTGTGGACATTCCCTCATTTCCATTCCGGAGCATCTTAATCTTAAGTTTCCTGTTTATCGAAGAAAAATTCCATTATCAGCTCACTCTTCATCAATCCCTATGGATCGATCTAGCAATTATGGAATCCATATTCTGTTTACTGAATCACATGAAATTCTAGGGAACTCCACATACATATTTCATATATGTATTTCATACATATGAATAGAGACAATTTCGACGAAAGTTCGAATTTGCCAGGGGTACAAATCGAATGAAAATGAATTGATAAAACATTCCTAGAAAAAAATTCTGCCACTTACACTTTATGATACTAATCAGATTGGATGGCAAAGATTTCTCATTTTATCTCCTTTCTATGAATGGGATAAAGCCATAATATAATAATTTATAAGCACTAGAAAATTTGACTTTAGTTCGATTTAGAATAGCACGCTTAGTTTAATTTCAAAAAAGAATAAGAATTTGAGGGTTCTTTTTTGTTTCGTAGTAGTAGAATTGCTAGAAAATATAGGATTTCATTGTAGAATCCTAAAATAAAGTAAGTCCTTTTTTTAAGTACATGCCAATCTAGTTATCCACCTCTCCACATATCCCTGCTTTTATCGTAATTTCACTTGGGTGGGCCAAGATGGTCAGGTCATACTCTATATCAGACCAAATTTCTTTTTTTTATTCAAGATATTTAATGCAATGAAAAATTAAAGCACGATTCCCCATAGAGATATGTACATAAGGGGGATCCATGGATAATAATGCTGTTATGGATAATAATGCTGTTCGGACCTGTAGTTTACCTATACACGGATTAGGCATAAATCCATTCTATTTTATTATGCCATTAAAAGGAAGGGGGGAGAGAATACCGATTTAAGAGTCGTTCACTACTGCAATTCAAAAAAAAAATAGAATTCTAGTTAATGGTTCCAATTTGTTCTGAATTTTGCAGCCTGTGACTGGAAATCCACTTTTTCTCTTTTTTCATCTCAATAGAAAGAAAAGGGAAGTTTTCTAGTGTTAGCAATGTTTGTTTTAAGATAGAATCCATCGAGGAGAATAATCGAAACTGGATTCAAAAAAAGCAGGAATAGATTTTTTGAAAAAGATTGGAAAAAAGTAAGTAGAATTAGATTCAAGATAAAAGAAAGGAGGTTTTAGTAAGAAAACCTGGATGAATACTTGCTCTTTTCTCTATTTTAGATCGGATTTTTTGGCGGCATGGCCAAGCGGTAAGGCAGGGGACTGCAAATCCTTTATCCCCAGTTCAAATCTGGGTGCCGCCTGATCAATAAAATACTTAGGCTTATAGTACTGATCGAACTCAACAAATTCGTACCCTGCATAAGTTGGGGCAAGAGAGTAACTAGGCCTGGCGATACTGGATTTTGAGAATCCATAGTTCTATCCTCAAACTAGGGTTTGTTTTGTCGGTAGTGGCCCAAACGGCTACCAATAAGGATGAGGTTGCGTTTCCTTATTCTTTTATTAATTTTAATTGATTCTTAATTGATTCGATTCGAGAATTAAAAATTACAAGGCTAAGATGTCAGAAATCTTGATATCCAAAGGGCCCCTAAGGGGCATTCTTTTTTTTTTTCAATCTAAGATTGAAGAAGGGACTCCACGAAGGAATATCAAGACTTCCTAATTATCATACATTTTATTTATCATACATCTTATGCTACCTACATACACTAAAGTAAGGGCTACTGATTCTGTCGAGAATCAGATTGAATAGGCTGATCAAAAATCAATTTCGGAGTTGTGGATAAAGTCTCCTCATTCTTTCATAGAATGATAGAAGGGCTGTAGGGTTTAGGTTAAAAATAAACATAGGCAAGGTAGGTATCCAATAAATATTTATCTATCCTAATTTTATGGTATATTCTGACGTCCTTTGCTTATAAAAAAAGGGTAACAAAAGGAAGAAAAAATCTTCCTATTCCCGCGTCTTCTATTCAGGACATCATCCCCGTACTCTTTTTTAAGGAAAAGGGCTATGTATCGTATTTATACTTAATGCTCTCCAATTCTACCAGAAATCCTATAAGAATTTGTTAGGAGTAAATTCCTTGAACTGATTCATCCATAGCGTTAGGGCAGAATCCCTTTTTGACTCTGTACCCTTGATTCCACTATGATTATTGATCAATAGTAGAATAATTCCTTCATAGAAATAGGAGACATAATTTACATGGATATAGTAAGTCTCGCTTGGGCTGCTTTAATGGTAGTCTTTACATTTTCTCTTTCACTAGTAGTATGGGGGAGGAGTGGACTCTAGGGATACTACTAATTGATTGAGTAGTCGAATTGTTGTATCAACTTTTTTCTTTAATTGATCGTTTTGCATTAATCATTTTGCCAAACTTTATTCTTTCTCTCTTTCTTTAGTTTTGTTTCACTCCTGTACCTGTAAGAAACTCTTGTAAGAAAGAGTCGTTCTATTCTACTATATAGAAATAGAAAGAGCGATTACAGCAATTCAAAATTTCTACTAGAAGTGACGAATGGTTAAAAAAGTTCTATACATAAGAAAATTAGACTTTCTTCCACGGAGCTATTCACAACATATCGCACACTTTCCATTTGTTTTATATTCTTTTCTTATTCTTAGAATAATTTTTATGCTCTTTTGAAGCATCTCGCCGCATGTTTAAGCATGAAAGATTCGCTGGTTTTTTCCTTTTACTTTTTTTCTTTTACTTTTTACTATAGTCTATTCTCATATTATTTTTCTCTCCCTCCATGGATTCTTTCGTGAAGAATTGTCTTCGATTTTTTTATTTTGACTTGATTGAAATTAAGTGGATGCAGTGAAAAAAGAAATTGAATTAGACTACTATTTCAATCTACTAATCTATTCTATGTAGATTCAAGATAATATAATAGAAAGACTCTAAAGTGTCGTAGAAAAAACTATATGTAGTTCTTTCTACCACACTTTATGATTCCAACCAGATCCTTTCATTTAAGACTTGGATTTTTATTTTATTTAATCCCTTTTTCATTTCTTCAATGATTAATTGGAATTCCAATTAATCATTTTGGCTGACTGTTTTTACATAAATAATAAGTAAAAAGGCAGTAGGAACTAGAATAAACAGTGCAGTAGCAATAAATGCGAGAATATTGACTTCCATAACCTCTTTATTTTTTTCACAATAACTCGGGATGTAATCCCATGGAGAGGAAAAAGGGGTATCCTGTAAATTCAAGGGGAGGACTTGCATTCTGATAATACTGAATCAATTCAATATTATGAATATCGGATCTATCAAATCAATTCATGGTTGAGAGTGGAATAGTATAACATAGGAAGATCCACTTTTTCTTTTCTATATCTATAACCCACGATCTTTCTTATCTTATCCAATTTCCCTTCCTTTTTCTTATAGTTATACATACAATTATGTATGTATGTATTATATGACCGACTTTCTATGGGTCACATAGACATCCAAATAAGCAGTAGAAGTAGAAGTGAGATGGAGAAAAGAGGGCTTAAATAAAAAAAAATCGAATATTTTCATTAATTTAGGAAAAAGGGCGTTTGCTTTGCTTGGTTTTTCTTTTATTTTATTAAGTTACTATCAATATCCACTTTTGGGGTCTAAAGATGAGAACAGATCCATAAAATAAGGAGTCCGCAAATGGAATGAAAATGAGATAGATTCTTTCCAATTAGTCATTGAACATACACAAACAAAGTTGGAACTACAAAATGGAGGGGGCCTGGTTTAATCCACAAAGTAAAGTACTAATTATATTCAATTAAATTCACTGTCTATGTCTAAGAAAAAACGAATACGATTTATGTATGGATTTCGGTAAAATACCGGTACTCTATTCCATAAGAGTCGAATAGGAAGTTAAGATGAGGATGGTATCATCATAAGGATAGAGTAATATCCTAAATTATACTAATCCAAGTATGATATGTATGTCTTTCCTTATCAACCGGGAGTAGTGAAAAAAAAAAATTCCTATAGGCCTCCCCTCCCTCTTTAATGAGAAATGCGAAATAAAAAAAGTGAAATAAGGGTGCCCCATAGGTATTTGATCTTCTCTCCTGCCCCCCCTTTTTCATGGAAAAAGGAAAGATGAATTTCTCCATTCATTGAACCCTAGTTCGGGACTGACGGGGCTCGAACCCGCAGCTTCCGCCTTGACAGGGCGGTGCTCTGACCAATTGAACTACAATCCCCGCGGGGTGTATGGCATACCTATTCTTAATATTCTTAAATAGAACCATAAGAAGATTCGATTCGCCTGTCGTACTCTAAGAAATAGACGAATCATATACTACATACCCACATATCATATGTGGGTATAGTGAGAGTGACATAACTAGTATGTCGCGATTTTTTATCGCTAAAAATGGATGATAATCCACCTTTCATTTCAATAAGAAAAACTCTTTTGTTTGTAAAAAAGGAATGAGAGAGATATGGATTAGAAAGAAATTTCCCCCTTTCGCTTTATCCTTTATTTCTATGGATCAGACATTTTATTTTATGGAAGAAAAACAAATGGATTTAGTTCATATTCACGAAGCCCTAGATTTTTGGGCCGAGCTGGATTTGAACCAGCGTAGACATATCGTCAACGAATTTACAGTCCGTCCCCATTAACCGCTCGGGCATCGACCCAGGAAGAATTTATTCTAGGGTTTTTTAGAATCTATGATTAACCTCCTTTCATAATACTCCCTACCCCCAGGGGAAGTCGAATCCCCGCTGCCTCCTTGAAAGAGAGATGTCCTGAACCACTAGACGATAGGGGCATCACTTCACTAGACGATAGGGCCATATACAACCGCTCGTCATTATACTATAATGATAGTATGAGCAGTTTTTTGGAATTGTCAATATACTCGAAGAGTATAACTAGATCCAAAGCAAAGAGTCTTTCCTACTTTTCTGTTATGCTTTCATAGGATTTTTTTTAGTTGATGGTTAGGTTAATTCACGGATCATTCCCTACTTTTTAGGGAAATTCATTTAAAGGGTATAGAATAAGAATAGATTAATAAAAGGGATTCTAGATTAGTTCAGTACAGGTAGTGATTTGATTGATCTAACAGGAAAAAGAGTCCAATTTGATTTCTTTTTTGTAATTTCCACCCCGTGCTTCGTTTAGCGTTCAGACCAAAAATGCATGCATCCCACACTAAGTCATAAAATTCAAGAAAAAATAGAGAAATTTTCAAAAACAAAGAAAAAAAAGTGAATAAATAATAAATTTAGTAGAAAAGTACTTTATCGGATTCGAACCGATGACTTACGTCTTACCATGGCATTACTCTACCACCAAATAAAAAGCCCTTTATCGGATTTGAACCGATGACTTATGCCTTACCATGGCATTACTCTAACACTGAGTTAAAAGGCCTTTTTATTCAATTCAAAAATTAGCCACTTTGATTTCTCATTATGAGTCTACTGCATAATGTACATAATATATGTATATATCGAGATATATGTAGAGATTATATATGTATATATCGAGATATAGAAGTTTATTCATGGCGAGGTTCAAAATCTTGAGAGTTCAAAATCTTGAGAAAATCATGAAAAATAAGAAAATCTTTCATATTCTCTCTTATCACTTGCACAAAGTAGAGGTTTTTTTCTTTTTTTATATAAAAAAATACATATAATAAAATACGTGAAGAGAGAGTTGACACAATAAAAAATTATTATTAGTATCCGATATACTTGAAGAGGGTAAGTTCATAGGTATGTAAACATGATCTCGGACGACTCACCAAACCAAAGCCCAGAAGTTCTATTTTTTAGAAGAGGAGAACAAATATGTATCAATTGTTGAATCGGATACAACAATGGGCAAAAAAAAAAAGGCCAAAGGGGCAATAAGAGCTGCTGTTAAAAAAACGGTAGACTTTGTTTTTTTTTATCTTTAGGCTATTGACTTTTCACGTGCTCAGAACGTTCTGCAGAATTAGGGACTTTTTTCTTCTATTGGCTGATCTTATGATGAGAACTTTCTCCATTTATGTTTTATTTCTTCTAATTCTAATTGGGTAGGGTATAAAGGAATTCGCGCTCTTCATATACCCATATGGTTGGGTATTAATTTTCAGTGATATACTTCTTGTCTGTTTTGGTGAGAAATTGAAACTATTTTTAACAGGCATCTCTTAGAAAAACCTTCGAGTTCAAAACTTTTCAATTTTTCTTAAAAAGTTTTGGACGGATTTGTTGAAGCGATTTTTAACAGGTACCCCTTCCAAGGAAGGGGGGTACTTTAATATTCTCAAGGGATTATGGTTGGTGCATTTTGAACAAACTATGTTGGAGTTTTAGCAACAATTTGCTTGTAAAAAGTGGGCAGTCGAATTTATACTGCAGAGTATAAAAATTATTCTACTGCCTGCCCAACAAAAAATAATAAACCATACCCTACATACCTAACTCCTCCTGGCTATGGGTTTTCTGTTTCCGAAGATTAGGAAAAAAGGAGGATTCTGGAACCCTAAAGGTTCGATGGTATATGGATATGGAAAATATAAGATTCCCGATCCTAGCGGGAAAAGGAAGGGAACAGATACCCAATATGATTCTTGGGAGGAACATTTGGTAATGGTCTTGGTCCTCTATGCTCTTTTTTATGTGTTCTTAGTTCTATTCATCTTCTTTGATTCTTTTAAACAAGAATCTAATAAACTAGAATTGAGTGGAAAAGAGGAGAAGAAATTGGTAAATGGAGAGGATCGACTAACCAGAGACATTTAGGATCTTCTTTACATCAGGTAAATCCGTCGGGTCCTGTCCGCTTCTCCGTTTAAGTTACGACTCTTTGTTTCTTGCTTCTCTCAAGCCATAGGGAAAGTCTATGATGAATTTTAAAAATGCATCTCACTCTTTCTCTAGGGCTCGGACTTCATGATAAGTGGGGGAAGAAAGAAAACATCTTCCCCAATTTCTTTGTTCAGAATTGAACAAAAAAGAAAAGGAAGAAAGGGATTTATGGGGGCAGTGCTGCTCCCTATATCTCCTAGTGTATATTGTAGGAATAATCAAACTATTCCTTAGAGCAGTCTGGCACACTTACGTCCTCGCAAAACAAATAATGATCATTGTAGTCGTAACCGTAGAATACGAACCTAATCGAAATGCATACATTTGTCTCATACACTATGGGGATGGTGAGAAGAGATATATTTTACATCCCAGAGGGGCTATCTAAACCCTAAAGCTAAAGTAAAGGCCCGCGATCGAAGTACCAACAGCTCACTGTCATGAACCTTCTCCATTTGATTCAATAAGGGGGAATTAGCCTCCTTCTCGAATGGCTACCCTTGACAAAGGGTAGCGTTGGTATCATAATCTACATGTAGCGGGTATAGTTTAGTGGTAAAAGTGTGATTCGTTCTATTAATAACTGAATTTGAAATGATATACTTAAGGCGTCCTTAAGTTTTTTATATTCCGATGAAAACTTTAGTTCTTATAAAGGATTTAATCCTTTTCCTCTCAATAGCATATTGAGGAAGAATATACATTCTCGCGATTTGTACCCAAAAACTAATTGAAATTGCATCCAAAATACAAATTGGATTATGAGTACAGAGTCGCGAAGCATAATTTTGCATTGGATTAAGTATTCCAATTTTTAAAATATGAGTAAAGGATCTATGGATGAAGATACAAAAAAGTTTATTTCCAATCGTAACTAAATCTTCTTTTGTTAAAAAAGGAAATGGAAGCCAAATAGCTAAAAAACGGTAGTTTTGGTTTACTAGAACCATCAGCATATTGTTTCAGCTCGGTGGAAACCTAATTCTTTTCCTCAGGATCTCTTGAATGAAATTAGGGAACGAAGTAAGTAGATTAGATAGATTTAGTAGAATTTCTATCTCCTACTCTATAGGGATCATCTAGAAAGCGGAGAGCTTTGGTTCCATTCAGATAGAAAAGCTGACATAGATGTTAAGTGGTGAGAATATCCATAAAGGAGCCGAATGAAATCAAAATTTCATGTTCGGTTTTGAATTAGAGACGTTAAAACTAATCAACCAACGTCGACTATAACCCCTAGCCTTCCAAGCTAACGATGCGGGTTCGATTCCCGCTACCCGCTCCATTCTGTATAAAAGGACTATTCTATTTGTCTAGACATGGTAGAGTCCTGTATTCAACCTTTTTCGTCCACCAGTTTCCGTCCCTCCAGAGCGGAGTAGAGCAGTTTGGTAGCTCACGAGGCTCATAACCTTGAGGTCACGGGTTCGATTCCCGTCTCCGCACTTAGCAGTCTGTATAAAAGGACTATTCTATTTGTATAGAGTAGAGGGCTGGGCGGTATCCAACCCTTTTTTATTCATTAGTTCCCGGCCCTAAAGGGCCAAATGGAGCAGTTTGCGAAGTCACTTGCCCCTACAAGAAGAACTCTCAAGGCTCCTTCCTACCCTGCAGAAAAGAAAAAAGAAATGAAAGAAAGGCACAGTCTACCTCCCTTCCCTTTAAAAGGAGTTTGCCAGTTGTTTGTCTCGGTGAATCCCCAATTTAGGGAGCCCTGTTGGCGAGTTCGATTCCCGCCTCCGGAGCCCCTTTTTTTGAGTGGGGTGCAAAAGAAGGGTAAGATAGTAAGGGATACGGTACTAGACTAACACCTACTTAATTTAATATAAGTAGTTAAGTAGTCAACTAGACTAAATTTTTTATCATAGTACCTTACTAAATTAAGCTGGCGAGCGGCGGGAATCGAACCCGTATCTTCTCCTTGGCAAGGAGATGTTTTACCATTGAACTACGCTCGCTACGGGATATATTTTATAGGGTATATCCGCCTGGGTCGACCGTCTATGTCTGGGTCGACCGTTTCATTTTCTATTATATTAGAGTTTTCTTTTTTTTAATTGTCTGTCAATCAATATTCTAATGGCAATGGAATTTCATAATAATGAAAGAGAAGAGGTAGCAATTCGGAACGCAAATTGCATTTTAATGCGTCTCACAATTCCAATTTTTTCGAAGAAATGGCCTTTTTATTTATTTTGTATCGGGCTACTAAATACTAAACAAATTTAAGAAATGAGAGAATTCAGAATAGCTACCAGAAAGACTAGTCCAATCCATAATGATGTACCGGAAAATACAACGTTTTTATTATTTGACCAACCATCAGGAGAAGCAAATACAAGGGGTACACTAATTACTAACACTGAGGAAGTCGCAATTAA